GGGGACAATAAAAAAGCACGTGATTTCAAACCTAAATATAAATTTTTTAGAATTAGTTCCTTCATAAATCTTTGAAAAGAAATATATATTCAAATCAAAAAATTATAAGTGATTCAAAAATATTACTAAGTTATTGTCAAAAAATTTATTTGTTTTTTTTTTATTACTACTAAATAAAATTGTGATTTTATGCAGATACAGAAAAAGTGAATTAAAATTCCGTATTACAATAATTTATATACATATATTAAGAATAGAACAAAGATTTACACGAAAAAAAAATACTTAATATTAATTATAAAATAAAAAACTTTACCTAAAAAAAAGTTATTTGAGTTTTATTATTTAAGAATTATTAAGGAATGAATTTTAATTTTTAATTATGGAATTTAGTGATTGTCTTCCAATACACAAAGTTATTTTTTTTTACATTTTACATATGAAGTGAAGAAATTTCATAATTTTTTTGATAATATAATCTATCAGTATAGATTAATTAAATGAGCACTTTCGTACGGATTTAATTTCGTACAGATTTAAAAAATTAAATAAAAAAAAATTTTTAATAACAAAAAAAAAAGTAAAAAACAGTTGGGTTTTAAACTTTTGAATGTCTTTTTTGTTTTGAAAAAAAAATATATATATATAATTTAAAGAAAAAAATCAATCGATATGGAGTACCAAAGAATAGAATAATAAATGTCTTTGACATCCAATTATACCACTGAAAAACTTTTTTTTTCATTTTTGAATGGCAGTTCCAAAAAAACGTACTTCTATCTCGAAAAAGCGTATTCGTAAAAACATTTGGAAAAAGAAGGGATATTGGAAATCGTTGAAAGCTTTTTCGTTAGGTAAATCACTTTCTACAGGTAATTCAAAAAGTTTTTTTGTACAACAAAATAAATAAAAAACACTAGAATAATTAGAATTAGCCTAACTAAAAAGATAATATATAGATAAAAAAAGAAAGATTCACATTTATTTTTTTTCCAAAAAAGGGATTCTTATTTTACCCATTACTAACTTCATGCAATAATAAATAAAGATCTTGTATTTCCTCTTAATAGGAAATACAAGATTAATAGTAAATACAAGATCTTTAAGCGAAATCAATAGGTTCTTGAAATAAATTTTAGTGAAAAATTTTTAATTTTCACTTTATACCTTTAGGAATTATTATTTCTCTGAATTATTATATTCTTTACTTGTAATCAAAGTTATAAAAGCATCTATCTAGAATAAGTAAATATTAGATAATAATAATAAGAAATAATATCATATATTATTTTTAAGTGATCAAAAAATCTTATGTTTGTACAATATAAAAAGATGTATAAAAATATCTATTTTGATAATTATTTTTTAATTTATCTTGAACAATTAAGCAAATCTGATTTTATTTAAAATTTCTAAGGATTTTGGAGAAGTTTTAATTTTTAGAAAAAGCATTTTTTTAATCATATAAATGAAAAACAAAATGATAAAGAGCATTTAGAGTTTTGTCTTTGGGTTGAAGTCGCAACTACTTTAATTTAGTTACATTTTTCATTGTATTCTAGAAAAAAAAATATAAAGTACAAAAAAGTTAATTAAAATAATTTAAAATAACTCAGATAAAAAAATCTTAATTGAATTAAAATCCCAAATACCTATTTAAACGAATTTTTATTCATGAAATCAATTGTAAATTCCATAGAATTGGCTTCTTTACTTATTTATTTAAATTTTAATCTCGACTATTGAATAAAAACTTGTTAGTATTGTTTTGAACAAGTTGCCGCTATGGTGAAATTGGTAGACACGCTGCTCTTAGGAAGCAGTGCTAAAGCATCTCGGTTCGAGTCCGAGTAGCGGCATAAGATCTTATAAAAGAAATATTATAAGTTTTATAATCAAATTAATACCCGACTTTTTTTCTAAAGTCGGGTAAAACCTAGTATTAATTTATTAATTTTTAACAAATTTTTTATGATTTTTTCAATTTTAGAGCATATATTAACTCATATATCTTTTTCGGTCGTTTCAATTGTACTGACAATTTATTTTTTAACTTTATTAGTTAATTTAGATGAAATCATAGGATTTTTTGATTCATCAGATAAAGGAATCGTAATTACGTTTTTTGGTATAACAGGATTATTATTCACTCGTTGGATTTATTCAGGACATTTTCCATTAAGTAATTTATATGAATCATTAATTTTTCTTTCATGGGCTTTTTCAATTATTCATATGGTTTCCTATTTTAATAAAAAACAAAAAAATCACTTAAACGCAATAACTGCGCCAAGTGCTATTTTTATTCAGGGTTTTGCTACTTCAGGTCTTTTAAACAAAATGCCTCAGTCTGCAATATTAGTACCAGCTCTCCAGTCCCAGTGGTTAATGATGCACGTAAGTATGATGATATTAGGCTATGGCGCTCTTTTATGTGGATCATTATTATCAATAGCTCTTCTAGTCATTACATTTCGCAAAGTCGGACCTACTTTTTGGAAAAAGAATATAAACAAAAAAATTTTAATAAATAAATTATTTTCTTTTGATGTACTTTACTACATAAACGAAAGAAATTATATTTTACTACAACAAAACATTAATTTTAGTTTTTCTAGAAATTATTATAGGTATCAATTAATTGAACAATTAGATTTTTGGAGTTTTCGTATTATTAGTCTTGGATTTATCTTTTTAACCTTCGGCATTCTTTCAGGAGCTGTATGGGCTAATGAAACATGGGGTTCATATTGGAATTGGGATCCAAAAGAAACTTGGGCATTTATTACTTGGACCATATTCGCAATTTATTTACATATTAAAACAAATAGGAATGTTAGGGGTATAAATTCTGCAATTGTGGCTTCGATAGGCTTTATTTTAATTTGGATATGCTATTTTGGCGTCAATCTTTTAGGAATAGGTTTACATAGTTATGGTTCATTTACATCGAATTAAATAAAACATTAAATAAAACATTAACAAAAAAATAAAGGAACCCAAATAAATAAAGAATAGCATCTATATATAACTTCATATAAATTAAGAAATCTAATTTAGTTTTAGTAGTAAATCATCAAGAACCTTTTGAATCATTGTACTACTTGATTCAAAAGGTTCTCACAATACAAAGACAAAAAACTTCTGATTACAATTAAATTTAATGCTTTTTTTTATTTCCTGAAAACTATCCATAAAAATAATTAGATAAAATGGATTCGACCTTGTCATTTGCTAATGAGAGCACAAAATCAGGATAAATCCCAATACCTATTATGGGTAGAAGAATAGAGATTGAAAGAAATAACTCTCGGGGTCCAGAATCAAAAAAAGAAAAGTTTTTGACATTAATTAACTTGTATCCATAGAACATTTGGCGTGACATAGATAATAAATATATAGGAGTTAATATCATTCCAATTGCCATTACAAAAATAATTAAAATTTTTGAAATAAAGAAATATTTTTGGCTGGTAATTATTCCAAAAAAAACTATTAATTCTGCAACAAAACCACTCATGCCCGGTAATGCAAGGGAAGCCATCGATAAGATAGTGAACATTGTAAATATCTTTGGAATGGAGATAGCCATTCCACCCATTTCATCAAGATAAACAAGCCGAATTCTATCATAACTCGTTCCTGCCAAGAAAAAAAGTGCAGCGCCAATAAATCCATGAGAGATTATTTGTAAAATAGCTCCATTAAGTCCAGGATCCGTTATAGAACCAATACCTATAATTATAAAACCCATATGAGATACAGAAGAATAGGCTATTCTCTTTTTTAAGTTACGTTGACCGGGAGATGTTGAAGCTGCATAAATTATTTGGATTGTACCGACTACCATCAACCAAGGAGAAAACATAGAATGGGCATGAGGTAATAATTCCATATTGATTCGAACCAACCCATATGCTCCCATTTTTAATAAGATTCCAGCGAGAAGCATACAGGTACTGTAATGTGCCTCACCGTGGGTGTCAGGTAACCAAGTATGTAAAGGTATAATCGGTGATTTGACGGCAAAAGCAATAAGAAATCCAATATAAAATAGTATTTCGAGTGTGACAGGATAGGATTGATTAGCTAATAGTTCTAAATTTAATGTTGGTTCGTTCGAACCATATAAACTTATACCTAAAACTCCTATTAATAAAAAAATAGAACTTCCTGCAGTGTATAAAATAAATTTTGTAGCTGAATACAGACGTTTCTTTCCACCCCACATGGATAAAAGTAGATAAACGGGAATTAATTCTAATTCCCACATGATGAAAAAAAGTAAAAGATCCCGAGAAGAAAATGATCCTATTTGACCGCTGTACATTGCTAACATCAGGAAATGGAATAATCGGGAATCCCGAGTAACTGGAAAAGCCGCTAAAGTAGCTAAAGTAGTAATAAATCCCGTCAGTAAAATAGTTCCTATAGAAAGTCCATCTATTCCCAGTCTCCAGTAAAAATAAAAAAAATTGATCCATTTATAATCTTCGGCCAGTTGAATTAATGGATCGTCCATTTTAAAATTATAACAAAAAGCGTAGGTCGTTAGAAGAAGTTCTAGGATACAAATGCATATAGTATACCATTTATTGACTTTATTTCCCCTATGCGGGAGAAATAACATTAACGAACCGGCAGATATTGGAAAAACAACAATTATTGTTAACCAAGGAAAATCATTCGTGGTAAAGACAAGATACACCAGGTCCAAAGAACGCGTACTCAAAAAAAATAAATATATAGAATATAACTTTTTTGAGTACGAGTACTTGTCAATAAAAAAAATAAAATGTATTCCAAATTTATTCAAATGAGTTTTTTGGTAACGTATCAATAAGCTAGACCCATGCTTCGAGTTGTTTCATGCCATAAATAAACTCGAACACTCAAAAAATCCGTTGGACAGGCAGATTCACATCTCTTACAACCAACACAGTCCTCGGTTCTTGGAGCGGAAGCTATTTGCTTAGCTTTACATCCATCCCAAGGTATCATTTCTAATACGTCTGTAGGACATGCTCGGACACATTGAGTACATCCTATACAGGTATCATAAATTTTTACTGAATGTGACATAGGATCTATAGTTTTTTGAATGTCATAAATTTTCAATCTAGTAAACTTCTAACTAAATGATATATTAAAATACTAGATGAAGCAATGATTTCCTTTAATAGAATTTTAAAAATGAATTCTGGCTCAATTGATAAAAAAATGGGGCTAAAATACTTTGATTTCTTATAAAAAAATCACAAATATAATCTAGTAAGTCGTAACCTATTATATATATATATATGCATATGCAAATTTCAACCTATAATTTTTTTTTGCTACTTATTTAATAAGGTCGATTGGTTGATGCGAGTTGATTTTCTGTTACGATAAATTGATGAGACTATAGCCAATCCAATAGCTGCTTCAGCGGCTGCAATTGCTATAATAAAAATGCAGAAAATATCCCCTTTTAGTTGAGAATTATCAAAAAAATCAGAAAATGTTACGAAATTCATATTAACTGCATTGAGTATAAGTTCAAGACACATAAGAGCCCTAACCATATTTCGACTCGTGATCAATCCATAAAGACCAATCAAAAATAAATAGGCACTCAAAACAAGTACATGTTCGAGTATCATTCAGCAACTCCTTATCAATTTTAATTCATTTCAATATGAATTGAAAATAATTTACCGAATTCAATCAACTAGAATATAACAAAAAAGTACGAATAAAAACTATATTAGGTAAAAATTTTTAAAATATATATCAAATATAAAAATTGATATTTAAAATCTGAAATAGTATTCAATCAAATTAAATTGACTGAACGTAAAAAAAATATCATAACATACACAAACAAAGTTTTCTTTGGTCTTTACTAATTAGAACGTTTTTTATTGACGAGCCACAGAAATTGCACCTATCAAAGCAACTAAAAGAATTATTGAAATGAGTTCAAATGGAAGAAAAAAATCTGTTGATAAATGAATTCCTATTTGTTGACTATTACTTATTAAATCTTGCTCTAGAATCTGGTTTAATCTTGTAGTCCAAATAACCCCGTACCATGACGTATCGAAAATAGTATAAATTAATGAAAAAAGAATAGTTGTACAAATCACTGAAGTAATCCCATCCCCAACGGTCCGCAGATTTAAATCTGTGGAATATTCTGAATCATTCATGAACATCACAGCAAATATGATTAAAACATTTATGGCCCCCACGTAAATAAGGAGTTGTGCAGCAGCTACAAAATGGGAATTTGATAGAATATACAATAAAGATATACAAACAAGAACAAATCCTAAGGAAAAGGCTGAAAATATTGGGTTGGGAAGTAATACCACTCCCAGACCTCCTACTAAAAGACCGGATCCCAGAAAAACTAAAAGAAAATCATGTATTGGTCCAGGCAAATCCATTATATTATTAAAATTAAGAAATAAATCGAAATCCTTTTCATGACCTTATTAATTTAACCGGGAAATTTTTTTTATATGTTTCTAATAGAGTGAAATTAGAATCTAATGGATATGAATTGATGTAGATACAATTATTAGAGAGTTTCGCTTTTTTTATTCTAAAGTGTATTTTCAACCTATCTATTTCAAGAAAGTAATTACGAATATATTATATTAAATATTAAAAGAATCAGCCTTAATACTTAATATTTTTATATAAATACAATACAAGTTTTTAATTAAATCCTTTATATAATTCAACAATTTTGAATTCTTTTTTTTAATAAAATTAAAGGGTTTACCCTTTTTTTGTTTGAGTTGAATTCAAAATTGTTCGAATAGTGTAATCGTCAATTACTGACATTGGTAAACGACCCAAAGCTATTTGATTATAATTCAATTCGTGACGATCATAAGTTGAAAATTCATATTCTTCAGTCATTGACAAACAATTTGTTGGACAATACTCAACACAATTACCACAAAATATACAAATTCCAAAATCAATACTGTAATTAAGCAATCGTTTTTTTCGAATATTAGTTTCCAATTTCCAATCAACAACAGGCAGATCTATAGGACATACTCGAACACATACTTCACAAGCAATGCATTTATCAAATTCGAAATGAATTCGACCGCGGAAACGTTCCGATGTTATTAATTTTTCATAGGGATATTGAATAGTTACAGGTAAACGATTTGTGTGGGATAAGGTAATCATGAAACCTTGACCAATATACCTTGCAGCTCGTAGGGTTTGTTGACCATAATTAATGAACCCGGTTATCATAGGAAGCATATTGTAATTATCTATGAATAATTTTATCTTTGTTTCTTTCTCTTGTTTAAAACAAGTAATGAATATGTTGGATTCATTTTAAATTTAGAGTGAAAAGAGTTGGAAAGAAGTTGTTAATAATAGATTACCAAGGGAAATCGGTAAAAGAAATTTCCATCCAAGATTTAATAGTTGATCCATTCTTAGCCTAGGTAAAGTCCATCTTGTTGCGATAGAAATGAACAAGAACAAATAAGTTTTAGCTAATGTAATAAAGATACCAATTGTTGTTCCAAAAATTTGATCCCTTTCAAATAGCTCCAGAATAGATATATACGGAATATAAATATTCCAACCGCCTAAGTATAGAACTGTTACAAATAATGAGGAAATTAATAGATTTAGATAAGAAGCAACGTAAAATAAACCAAATTTTATACCTGAATATTCAGTTTGATAACCTGCTATTAATTCTTCTTCCGCTTCTGGTAAATCAAACGGTAACCTCTCGCATTCTGCTAGGGAAGAAATTAGAAAAATGAAAAAACCTATAGGTTGACGCCACAAATTCCATCCCCAAAAACCATATTTTGATTGTGCCTCAACTATATCAACTGTACTTAAACTGTTAGATAATCCTAGTCGGTGATAACATTACTATTCTCACCGCTATTACAAAACCGTACATGAGGTCTTCGCCTCATACGGCTCCTCGGGGGTCATAAATAAATCTAAGGACCAGATTAGTATTATTTAGATGGATATGATGTATTCTAAAATAGATTAAATATATCTGGGGTCCCAAATTATACCAATGGAATTCTGTCTGCTCAAATTATAAGAATAAAAAAAGCGCTTCGGAATTCATCTCATCCTTTACAAATTTTAATTTCCATTTGTTTAGTAATAACTTAATCCTTTAATAAAATACTCCTTGTAAAAAAAAGAATAGGTATTTAAGCCCATCGTGGTTTTCAATTACGAAAAAGAATTCGACATCCTATTAGTTTTTTATTCATGACAGAAATTCTATTTTATTTTCGAAATATATGAAAAAAATATCCTTGTTTCGTTCCTATTCTTCTTTCTTTTTTATAAAAAAAAAGTTGGTGGACTAAAAAATAAAGGATTATTTCGTTTCTGATAGTCATTACATTTATCCGTGGATAGGAGCATACTCTGAATCGGAATCTTAGGGAGTACTGTCTGATCATTTCTACTAATTTCAAGCCCCAATTAACCTTCTTTTTTTTGTTATCTTATGTTATGCATAAATATCTTTTTTCAATTTGGTTAATCTCTATTACAAATTCTTTGTGTATTTTGGTGTTTCTAACCATCCACTCATTTTTACCTAATTGCCGCTCACTTTGTAATACATGTATGTTAATCTATATAACTGATAGTGAAAACGTCATACGGTTAATATTTTAACCCGCTTCAAGCCAGGATGACTAATCAACCAACCTTGGGGTAAAGTAATTCTTACGCTTATGTTTATTTCCGTTTAACCTTTGTACATAGGAAATGAGACTCAATTTTTCTTTTTACTGCTAATTTGTGAGCAGTTTTTTTCACTCATATAGAACTATCAAATTCCTTTTATTAAGATAAATCCGAAAGATAAATATATATATTTATTCTGTTTTTTAATTTATTGGTCTAACGGAATAGTAAAAATAAACGTTTATGTTTCAACGAATCGCACGTAGAGATATTGATAAAACACATAGAGTTAATGGTATTTCATAACTAATCGATTGGGCAGCAGCTCGCAGACCACCTAAAAAAGAATATTTATTATTTGATCCATATCCTGACATAAGAAGTCCAATCGGAGCAATACTTGAGATGGCAATCCATAAAAAAATACCGATATTGAGATCCGCTAAAACAAGTTGATTGCTAAAGGGAATTACTGAATAACTTAGTAAAATAGAGATAACTGCTATAGATGGTCCAATACTAAATAAAGGAGTATTTCCTCTAGATGGACGAAGATCTTCTTTGAAAAGTAGTTTTGTCCCGTCGGCTAGAGCTTGAAGAATTCCCAACGGGCCGGCGTATTCAGGTCCAATACGTTGTTGTATCCCTGCAGATATTTCTCTTTCTAACCACACAATTACTAGTACACCTGTTATGATTCCCAATACAAGAGAAAATATAGGGACAAATATCCATATGAGTCCATAGACCTCTTTTAAAGATTCCACTATAACAAAAGAATTTATAGTTTGTACTTCTGTTGCATAAATTATCATTTTAACGATCAACTTCTCCCATAATTATATCTATGCTACCGAGTATCGTCATAATATCAGCCAATTTCATTCTTTTAACTAGTTCAGGAAGAATTTGCAAATTAATAAAACCGGGTGGTCGGATTTTCCATCTCCAAGGAAACCCACTTTGATCTCCTATGAGAAAAATTCCCAATTCCCCTTTTGGAGCTTCAACTCTTACATAAAGTTCTTGTTTTGATAATTCAAAAGTAGGAGAAGGTTTTTTACTAATGAATCGATATTCAAAATCATTCCATTCGGGATTCTTCTTTCTATCAAAGCCTCTGCTTTCTAAATTCTCATAGGGACCCCCCGGAAGTCCTTCCAGAGCCTGTTGAATAATTTTGATGGATTCTGTCATTTCGCTAAGTCGTACTAAATAACGAGCTAATGAATCTCCTTGTTTTTGCCACTGAATTTCCCATTCAAATTCATCGTAAGACTCATAACGATCAACTTTACGAAGATCCCATGGTATTCCGGATGCGCGTAGCATTGGTCCGGATAAACCCCAATTTATTGCTTCTTCCCCACCAATAATCCCAACTCCTTCAACCCGTTCTAAAAAAATAGGATTTCGTGTAATAAGGTTTTGATATTCAACAACCTCTGTTAAAAAATAATCACAAAAATCCAAGCATTTATCTATCCAACCATAAGGTAAATCAGCCGCAATTCCTCCAATACGAAAAAAATTATGCATCATTCTCATACCGGTGGCAGCTTCGAATAGATCATATACAAATTCTCGTTCTCTGAAAATATAGAAAAAGGGAGTCTGTGCACCAATATCTGCCATAAAAGGGCCGAGCCATAACAGATGAGAAGCTATACGACTCAATTCCAGCATAATTACTCTGATATAGCTGGCCCTTTTAGGAACTTGAATATTTCCCAATTGTTCTGGTCCATTTACTGTTATTGCTTCTGTAAACATAGTAGCTAAATAATCCCATCGCGTTACATAAGGTAAATATTGTATAATTGCTCGGTTTTCTGCAATTTTTTCCATTCCTCTGTGTAAATAACCCAATATGGGTTCACAGTCAACAACATCCTCACCATCTAGAGTAACAATTAAGCGAAGAACACCATGCATGGATGGGTGGTGAGGTCCCATATTGACTATCATAAGATCTTTTCCTGTAACTGGTCTCTTCATAAGTTTTTCCTTGATTCGTTCTGGCATGAATTAGATTACTGAAAAAGAAGTTTATCAAAAATTTAAAGATCTAAAAAATTAACTAATTCACAATTTTTGAATTTAACGAGTTTTTAATTCCCGAATATTTAACTGATTAATTAATTCTTTATAACGTACTCTATTTTTTTTTGACAAATAAGCCAGCAGTCGTTGACGTTTTCCCAGAATTTTTCGTAGACCCCTCTGAGATAAATAATCTTTTCTGTGCAATTCCAAATGTAAAGTAAGTCTTCGTATCTTATTAGTGAAACTGAATACTTGAAATTCAACAGATCCCCTGCTTTCTTCTTTTTTTTCTTGAAATGAAATGAATGCATTTTTTATCATAAAAATAAATCCTTCCCTTTTTAATATGAATTGAAAGATATTAATTTTACTGATCAGTAATAATAATAAATAGTAGTTTTTTTGTACAAGGATCTGAATTTAATTATCAACTTATTAATTCTTAATTTTATCAAAAAAAAGTCTAAATTTAGATCTAAAAAATAAGGATTCTGTTAATTTATTTATGGATCTGCTCTGATTGGTATCTATGTCATTGATTAAATGAATCTCATGTATAAAGATTTAATTTAAAACAATCCCTCATATTTGTGCATACAATTTTTTCATATATCGTAACTTATATTATATATATAGTAAAAAGTATATATCATTAATGAATTTGAAATCGCGTATACATATGTATTCTTATCATACTGAAATGATTTCCGTTAGTAGTATTAAACCAATAGCGATTCATACAAGCTAAATCTTCTAATCTAAAACAGGGCCAAAGAAAGGATTTTAATTTAATTAGGTTATTTTTATCCTTATCAAGATCTTTTTTTTTATGCAAAATTGTGGTCAAGTTTTTTATATTTTTATCAAATCTTGAATTTCTATCCCTCGCATTTTTTTTTTTTAAGTTGAAACAAATTAAAATTCGAAATTCTCTACGTCGTTTAGGGGATAGAATATTTTCAGGGACAAAAAAATCATAATTATTTTTTTTATCAATATAGCTTTTTTTTTTATATCTTTTACTTATTTTGTGTTTATTTTTATGAACCAATGAAATACCTATGGTTCTATATATAATAAGTTGTCCATCGTTTTTTACAGACAAACGAACAGGTTCAATAATCAATATTCCTTTTTTCATTAATTTTGCAAAAGTTAAATTCTTCTCAATCATTAGAATATCTAGGCTCATCTCTCCTCTTTCAATAGAAGATATCGTTATCTCGTTTGGATTTTTTAGTCTAACCAAGAGACAGTATACTTTTATATTATCGATGATTTTTTGATTAAAAAAACAATTCCATCGCAATTGAAAACGCGAATACCTTGTGAGAAATAAATCAAGTTCCACTTCGGTATTGCTTTTGTATTGTTTTTTATTTTTACGTTTTTTTATGCTCGATTCTGCATAATTTTTTTCAATTTTTTTTTCTTGGTTTAATATAGTTGATTTACGATTTATTTTTTTTTCTTTATCTGATTCTTTTTCTTCTTTATTTAGATTATAAAATCGAAGGTATTTTTTTTCGTTTGATGGTATAAAACTTTTTTTATTTAGAGTGAACTTTTTATTAACATTTTTTTTTTCATTAAAATTGAAAAGCAGTAATTTAATTGGTATGACCCACGGTTTCAGTTTATATGTACTAGAAAATAATAAAAATTCTGGAAAAAAAAAAAATTCAAAATTTGTTATACGATGATTTAGTATTTCTTCATTCATTCCCATCCAATCAAAAAATAAACTTTTTTTATTGGCAAGACCCGTCTTAGTTATTTTATCAATTCTTTGATAATTCTGAACTTTAGTCTTAGTATCAACCCAGGGCTCAATATTTACTTTTTTTCTAAACCAAAAGTTGATAATTCTCCAATCCAAATATTTTCTATGTCGAATTTCCCCTATACCCCAAATATTATATTTTTCTAGAAAACAAGAGACTAAACAATTATCTAGAGCAACGCCTATAGACATGTCACATAATTTTTCTGTAGAATGAATAGATTTGTAGCAAAAAAGATTATATATATAATCTTTTTTGAAATTAAGTTTTGGATTTAATAACGAGTCGGCCTCAAAAAAATTTTGTTTTTTGTAATTATCAAAATTATTTTTTTCATATGAATCCTCTTTGGTTAAACTTGTATTTATAACTAGAGAGTCTTGGTTTATTTTATTTTTCCACTTTTTGGTTACTAATTTAGCCCATGCAATCTGAGGTAAATTGTATTGAGAATGACTTCGTAACCAGTTTTTCCATGGATTTATTTCGGAATTTAAAAAGGTTTTATCTTTCAATTCATAATGAAAGATTCCTTGTTCTTGAAAAAAATCCTTTATTTGATTCTTAAGAAAAAAGGATGTTATGCATATGTTATATTCAAGAACAGCCTTTAATTTAGAAAAGTTACTAACTTGAATTTGTGATAATTTGTAAAATACATATGCTTGTGATAAAGAGCATAGGTCATAACTAAAAATTTTTTTATTGGATATTAAATTTTTTATAGTCGAAATAAAATAAATGTTATTTTTGTTTTTTTTTTCTCCATTTATTTCTTCATTCTTGTAAATAGATTTATCAATAATTTTTTTTGTTGATTCAAAAAAAAGTTGTGTAGTAATTCTTGGAATATTAATGATACCTATAAAAATAGCTATAGACAGTTGTTCAATGCAATATTTTATAAAAAACAAAGATTTACGAATTAATCGGGTATTTTTTCTTTTGAATGTATGCCAACTTTTTTTTGATGACTCAATTATTTTAGAATCATAACGCGGTTTGCTACAACTATTAGTTAGGTTTTCTTTTTCTTTTGAAATTTCTTCTGTTTGATTTCTGATTGTCTTTATTCTATCAATCAAATTTTTTATTTTGTTTTGGCTGAGTGAAGAATTTGTCCACTCCATTAATTTTTTTTGAACAGATAGTTCATGAATCATCTGATTAATCATTATTGAATCTTTTTTCGTTTCATTTAATTCATATATTTTTCTCAGGGGAATTATATTTTGTTTTGAAAGGTTTTTTCTTTTTCTAAAAGGAAAAAGAAAATTTTTTATAATCCAGCTTTTAATATCTTTTTCGACTTTTAGGAAAATTGTTGCTCTTTCTTTGAAAATCCTTAAAACCAGAAAAGGCTTAGTTTTGGATTTTTTGATTCTTTTTTTTAATTCTTTAGAAATAGGTTTAAAAAAAGAAGGCTTTTTTTTGGCAGAACCAAACGGTAGTTCAGTTTCTATTCCCCAAACTGTTAAAAAACAAAAATCATTTTTTTTTCCTTTGTCTTTTATTTTTTTTAGTCGAGCCTTCTGAGATGATTGAAATTTAGATTTATGCCAAGGTTTAAGATAAAAAGGAAATAGGATTTTTATCTGAATACCATCCATTAACCAGTTTTTTGGAAATTCTGTTTCGGATAGTTGAACCCCATTATAAGTACATTTAATATGCATTTCACGTTTCCAATCCTTTAAATCCTCAGACCACTCGGGAATTTGAAATAATAACAGACGGATGCTATTTTTAATTATTATTAATAAGGGTAATATAATATATTTTCTAAGAATAGAGTGAGTTACTAAGATAGAACCTCTTATTATTTGAGCAAATAGGAAGCTATCCCAAGTTTCTGCAATTTCTAGTCGTCTTATTTCTTCTATTTTTGATTGTTCTTCTTCTTTTTTTTTATCCAAAATTTTTTTTTTCCACATTAAATTTCTAAGAATTTTTTTTTTTAGCCCCCATATATCAAACGAAAAAAAAAAAGGTTTATCTATTCTATCAAAAAAAAAGGGGGAATGTACTTTTGCTTGAAAAAACTCCCAAATAACAGTTTTACGCCTTTGGGAACGCATGGATCCTTTAATTATCTCTCGACGAAAATCAGATTGTTGTGAATAACGCATCAAAGCCATTTCATCGTTTTGATCATAATTTTGATTATCTTTGAGATTAGTAAAAATATCGTTATGCGGCTCTTTATCAGTAAAAACCACTACACGTTTTGCTTTTCTTGAACGAATTCCAGGCTCCGTTGGTACATTTTCTTCAGTTTCGCCTTCCAATTCTTGCAACTCAGTTGTTAATTTGTATGACCATCGAGGAACTTTTTTATTTATTTCATGTAAATAAATAAAATTTTTTAAAAGAATTTGATCATTGTTATCAGTTATAACGACATTAAATAAAAATTTGAAAATTTTTATTTCTTCTTCTGAATTAATTTTTTCTTCTTGGGGTTCTGAAAAAA